TGGATTACTAATAAACCTAAAATGTATTCTTCCTGGGTCGATGCCCGAGCGGTTAATGGGGACGGACTGTAAATTCGTTGGCAATATGTCTACGCTGGTTCAAATCCAGCTCGGCCCAATAATTCGCCAATCTACCACGAGATGGCATAACCCTCCTGTCCTTCTGAAATACCTGATACGGAGGAATAAAAAAGAATCAAATTTTCTGCTATATCCCTTATTTCCCTGGGATTGTAGTTCAATTGGTCAGAGCACCGCCCTGTCAAGGCGGAAGCTACGGGTTCGAGCCCCGTCAGTCCCGACGGATCCAATAAATACATACATCAATTCATCTCTCCCTTTTCTGTGAACGGGGGTACAGGGGGCAGAATTTCATTCCCAAGGGAAGGGGGATCTTTTTCTTTCCTTTTTCGTTTCGCATTTCTCATCAACCAAATAGGGGAATTTTCATTACTTCAACTAGTGCCGATTGATGGGAGAAAGATATATGTGGATTAGTACAATTAAATTATTGGTAGCATTATATTCAGGATTCCAAGAGATACTGGGTCTGGTTTTTGATTGCTCTCGATCCATGTAATGGAATCGAGTACTATATGTTTTTCGGGAGCACATACACAAATGGAATTTATTTCTTGTACGATTCAATTTGATATATGTGTCCCCGTACTAATCTAAGAAAGGGAAATAAAAGAAAGATAAAGATCGAACAAGGATCCCACCACTCTTAGCAAGGTAATGAATACCTTTTTCCTTCTTTTTTTCCTATTTTCTTTTAGGGGTCCTATCGAAGAAAGAACAAACCCTATAATATTCAATTTGATGGAATATTATATCTTTTATACCTATACCGGGACTCATCTTTATCACACTTCTTTGTCTTCCAAGAAAATTAGATCAATAAAAAAGGAGTTGAGAACTTAACTCCTTTTTTCCATTTCACTTCTATTGTTTTATTGTTTGTTTGGGTTTGTGACTAATGGAAGTGGGAAGGTGGTCAGATGATACTTCATCAGATGATTGTATAAGTAAAACGTGGGGTAGGTTATAGAAAAAGAACAGAAAAGAATGATAAATAAAGGAATTCTTGATTGGATGGATCAGGAATCCAATTTTGGATTCGGTATGGATAAAAGCTCTTCCTATGCTATACTATTCAATTCTCGACGATGAATTGATTTGATAGCTCAGATATTGTTATTCATGATATTGATCTGATTCAATATCATCGAGAGGTAATTCATCCATTGAATTTACAGGCGAAAGATTTATCATCTCTATGGGATTAAATCCCGAGTTATTGCGAAGTAAAAAAAAAACGATGAAATTATGGAAGTCAATATTCTCGCATTTATTGCTACTGCACTGTTCATTCTAGTTCCTACTGCTTTTCTACTTATCATTTACGTAAAAACAGTCAGTCAAAAGGATTAATTAATTTGAATGAAACTTGCCGTCTGAGTTCTTATCAATGATTGAAGAAAAAAAAAAAAAAATGAAAGATTCCAATTTCGCGTCTTAAATGAAATGCGCGGACTAGAATTGGCAGTATTCTATGAGATCCGATAGTATGGTAGAAAGAAATATTCGTATATCTCTTTCTACCATACTATCTATTAGTGTTATTGTAGTGTATAAAGTTGTACTCTATAATAAAGATAAATCTCCAATATTCTTTTCATATATGTAGATATCAATTCCATATATGGAATGTACATAGCACCCAATTCTATTTCTTTGGTACATCTATTTGTTACGATCAATCTGAAATAATCGAAAGACAACTCCTACTCTTATGGGTTTAATTCCTAGATTCTATATTATTTCCAATATGAATCCCAATATCCATCCCAAGAATCAAATTAATGAAGGAAAAAAGGTATGGGCATATATTAATAAAATCAAAAAGTAATCTTTTTTTGTTTATCATTCCGAAGAAATAATGGATTGAGCCATTGACAAGAGTTCTATGGGAACTTCTTCGGATTTCGAAACGGAGTAGTAAACCTCACCGATTTTTTTTTTAACGTTTGAACCGCGATATGAAATGAGTCGATAAAGCATAAATTCAATTTATCAAATAAGAAAACAAGAAGTAAGTGCGCAATATGCGACTCGCCCAAGGAAAGATCTTATTATACATAGTATTTTGTTAGACAACCACTATGTCTATTTTGTTTCTCATAGAAAGTGCGTATACACTTAACAGAACGACTTCCTCTTTAAAGAATAATTGAAGAGTAAAGTAAAGAGGGAAACAAATAAAAAAGGGGATCCATTCGTCCTCATTGTCCATATATAATTCTAATAAGAGCCCGTTTGTTGAACTAGAAAATTTAGGAAGAATTAGGTTGGAATAAATTTCCTATTATCTGTATCCCTTTTCTTTTCGAAATACAAAGATGGGAATTATTTAAATATTTGTTTGATTGAAAGAATATTATTCATATAATACCTTATTCCATTCCACTAGAATCCAATGGAATTTTGAAATGAAGAT